TTATCTCCCAAAACCCTTTGACTATTATTGACTCTTTTAGTAAATAAATTGAGTCCATTCCAGTTTTGGAAAGATGAATAAAAGGGTTTATATAAAAAAGCCGCTATAAATATTCCAAAAAATGTTATACTAACTGAAAAAGTTGCATTTGGCAAAAATTCATACCAATCAAAAAAATGATTTGAATTTTGATGTAAAAGATTTATAGACGGAGTTAACAATTTTGCTAAGATATCCAAATTGTTTCCTTCTTGATTAAAGGGAATTCCTATGGCTCCAACAAACAAAGGAAATAAGACTAATATAAGCATAGAGAATAGCATAGTATTGTCCGATTCATGGGGATAAAAAAAAGTCTTTGTAGGACAAAAAGGAAAAATAGTAAGAAAAGGAATTTTTGTTACATGAATATCCATTCGGTATGTTTTCTTCGAAAAAAAAGAAGTCCTTTCCCTTTCATTATTATTTATTTTTAATAAAGCAACTAAAGGAAAACTTTTTTTAATCGCTTTTGGCTCTTCTTTACCCCATAGAGATATTGAATAGAAGGAATTTCCTTTTTTTCCACTGTAATTTTGAAAACGAACGTTTAAATGTCCTTCAAAAGTAAGTAAATAAATCCGAAACATATAAAATGCAGTTAATCCGGCTGTGAAAGAAGCAATTATTGCGAAAATCGGTGAATATAACCAACTATCATTAAGAATTTCATCTTTTGACCAAAAACAAGCAAGAGGTGGAATACCACAAAGAGAAAGTGTACCTAATAAAAAAGCAGTTTTTGTAATTGGCACGTGCTTTCTTAACCCGCCCATAAGCGCCATATTCTGGCTTTTATCTGGAGCGTATCCAACAAGAGCTTCCATTGAATGAATAATTGATCCGGATCCTAAAAACAACAAGGCTTTCGAATAAGCATGAGTAATCAAATGAAATAAAGCGGCTCGATAAGACCCCATACCTAGAGCTAACATCATATAACCCAATTGAGACATTGTAGAATAGGCTAAACTTTTCTTAATATCTTTTTGAGCAAGAGCTAAAGTGGCTCCTAATAATACTGTTATTATACCTATAAAAGATATTAGATTCATTATGTACGGTATCGCTATGAAAAGTGGAAGAAGACGAGCTACAAGAAAAATTCCCGCTGCTACCATAGTAGCGGCGTGGATAAGAGCCGAAATAGGAGTAGGACCCTCCATGGCATCAGGTAACCATACATGAAGGGGAAATTGTGCGGATTTAGCAACTGCGCCGCCAAATAATAGAAAGGCACACAAAGTAACAAATAAAAAGTTAACCTCCTTATTATAAATCAAGTTATTGAATATTTCGAACAAATCCCGAAATTCGAAACTACCCGTTGTCCAATAAAGGCCTAAGATTCCTAATAATAAACCAAAATCCCCTACACGATTAGTTACAAAGGCTTTTTGACAAGCACTTGCCGCACTAGGTCGTGTGAACCAAAACCCTATTAATAGATAAGAACACATCCCAACCAATTCCCAAAAAATATAAATTTGTATCAAATTCGAACTTGTAACTAATCCCAACATTGAAGTATTGAAAAAACTCATATAAGCAAAAAATCTCAAATATCCTTGATCATGAGACATATAATTGTCGCTATAAAAAAGAACCAGAATTCCAACTGTGGTGATTAATATTGACATAATAGAAGTAAGCGGATCAATAAAGTGTCCGAACTCGAAAGAAAAATCATTATTGATGGTCAAAGACCATATGTATTGATAGATAGAACTCCTATTTATTTGCTGAATAGATAGATTGACCGAAAAAATCATAACTATACTTAACAAAAAAATACTAGGAAAAGCCCAAATACGGCGAAGATTTTTTGTTGCCGTTGGAAAAAGTAGAAGTCCCACTCCTATTAACATAGGAACTGGAAGCGGAACGAAAGGTATGATCCAAGAATATTGATATGTATGCTCCATAAAAATAATAATTTTTTTATTCTTAATTAATATTAATTGTTTCTGATTCACCGGTTCTTATCTCTTTTAAAAGAGATTACTAAAGTATTAAAAAAGCAACTGAAACTAAAATGGAATTTTCTATTCGTAGTTAGTTTGAACCTTTCTTAACTACTTCACAAATTTTCAAAGTGAAAAATAACGGATTATTTTATACTAAGTTTATACGAAGAAAGATTTTTAGGAAAACGTAGCAGTAAATTCCAATTTCCATTATTATTCCCTATTACAAAAATTTATGGACATATATCAAGACTAAAAAATTGGACAAAAAAAAAGAAGTACTTTATTTTGATATCAATCATCGGATGTCCCATAACTTTGCCTAATAAAAAAAGAACTAGGTATTTTTGTTTGTTTATTCAGAATAATTAACGAGTTTAATTCGGGATTGATTGATTATGTTCTATTCTAATAAATGGCATTTAATAACCATTTAGTAACCAATTACTAGAAAAGAAAAAAATTGAAGTTTTTTATTAGGTAGGTAAGGGTTCTTAAGCTTGTTCGATATGTATTTTTTATGTACAAATGGAACATCCCAAAAAGAGACAGAGATAGAAAGGTATCACAAATAACTCCGAAATACAAATTATTTTGCCTCAGATATTGTATGGAATAGTAATTGAAAAAAAAAAAAGATTTGTTTTAAACATTTTAGACAATAGATGTCTTTCACATCCAATTTTTGCAATGAATAACTTTTTATTTTTTGAATGGCAGTTCCAAAAAAACGTAGTTCTATATTAAAAAAACGTATTCGTAAAAATATTTGGAAAAAGGGGGGATATTGGGCAGCGCTGAAAGCTTTTTCGTTAGCGAAATCACTTTCGACCGGGAATTCAAAAAGTTTTTTGTACGACAAATAATTAATAAAACGTTGGAATAATTGGAATCCGCATCCACCTGACTCCAAAAACGAGCCGATTTAGTTTCGAATTTCGATTCAATTTTTTAATATAGAATAGAAAAATAGAAGTAAAAAAAAAAATAGAAATCGAAAAAGTAAGTAATAAATAATGATTTCCATTCCCTACTGTTTTGAACCAATGGATTTGGCTACTGAATTGGTACTTTTTTTTTCAAATAAAAAAAAAAAAAAAAAAAAAAATTGAGAGTTTTGCCTTTATTTGTATTTGAATATGCTTTTCATTCCCGGGATGGGGATTCTTAATTTCCCCATCACCCACCCACTTATAAATAAGACAATAATAAAGGTTTTGTTTCGTCTTTTCTTTTTTTTTTTTTCCTTTATATTTCTCCTTTTCTATTTCAATCTATGCTATTCTATAGCATAAATTGAAATCTTTAGACAAAAGCAATGAGTTGTTGAAACTAATTTTGAGTTATACTTTTTTTTTTAACTTTCTGAATCATCACTCCAAGTGAGAATGAGAAAAGCGTCTTTCGCCATTTCGGCGTATTTCTAATTTCTATACGAATAGTATGCAATTTATAAGTAATAAAAAAATCCTATGTTTGAAAGGGAGGATCAATCTAAAAATATCGATTTTTAGAATTCGGATTTAGAAATAAATTTTTGAAGTAGGACAATAGAAATCTAAATTCTTTTATATAATATGTATAGCTCAATACCTAATTGGTTTGATAAACCCTAAGACAAATTCATACTGAAAAAAACCTAACGATTATCACAAGACAAAAGTTATGCAAATTAAATCAAATTTTTTGAATTATTGGATATTATGCTTAAATTGTGATCGTGATCCATAAAAAAGAAAAAGAATATGTTATTGTTAAGTTAAATAAAACTAAAACCTTAAATAACTAAATAAAACGATAAAAAAGAGACTGTTTCAATAGAGATTGAAACATGTTTTTATTCATCAATTGAATGCTTCCTAAAAAGAAAAAGTATTTCATTGAAACTTTATCTTTCAATCTCGACGATTAAATAAAAATAAGTTATTATTATTTCTAGCAAGCCGCTATGGTGAAATCGGTAGACACGCTGCTCTTAGGAAGCAGTGCTAGAGCATCTCGGTTCGAATCCGAGTGGCGGCATAACATCTTCTAAAAGATATATAAAAGCCCTATAATGAATTGAATTTCCGATTTCCATTCCGTATACTCAAGAGACTTTCACTTTTTACTTTTAATTTCATTTTTTATTTATGATATTTTCAACTTTAGAACATATATTAACTCATATATCATTTTCGGTCATTTCAATTGGAATTACAATTCATTTAATAACCTTATTAGTCGATGAAATCGTAGGACTATATGATTCATCAGAAAAGGGGATGATAGCTACCCTTTTCTGTCTAACAGGATTATTAGTAATTCGTTGGATTTATTCGGGGCATTTCCCATTAAGTGATTTATATGAATCATTAATCTTTCTGTCATGGAGTTTCTCCATTATTCATAGGATTTTAAAACATAAAAATCATTTAAGCGCAATAACCGCGCCAAGTGCTATTTTTACCCAAGGCTTTGCAACTTCGTGTTTGTTAACCAAAATGCATCAATCCGGAATATTAGTGCCCGCTCTACAAGTTCAGTGGTTAATGATGCACGTAAGTATGATGGTATTCGGCTATGCAGCTCTTTTATGCGGATCATTATTATCCACAGCTCTTCTAGTCATTACATTTCGAAAAGTGATAAGGATTTTTGGTAAAAGCAATAAATTATTAAATGGAACTGTAACTAAGTCATTTTCCTTCGGTGAAATACAATACATGAATGCAAAAACCAATGTTTTACTAAATACTTATTTTTTTTCTGCTAGAAATTATTACAGGTATCAATTAATTCAACAATTGGATCATTGGAGTTATCATATTATTAGTCTAGGATTTATCTTTTTAACCATAGGTATTCTTTCAGGCGCAGTATGGGCTAATGAGGCATGGGGATCATATTGGAATTGGGATCCAAAGGAAACTTGGGCATTTATTACTTGGACTATATTCGGGATTTATTTCCATACTCGAACAAATAAAAAATCGGAAGGTTTTAATTCCGCAATTGTGGCTTCTATGGGCTTTGTTATAATTTGGATATGTTATTTCGGGGTCAATCTATTAGGAATAGGGTTACATAGTTATGGTTCATTTAATTAACAATTCACATCTAATTGAATTGCAAATTGAAGAAAAGAAAGGGCCTGATGAAGACAAACATAGGACAGCGCATATATATAAACGAAACTGAGTGGAAACCGCCGAGAACCTTTTGAATCAAGTAGTGGAGTGATTCAAAAGGTTCTCACAAACGCCAAAGGGGTTTGGTTACAATTCCATTTTTTTTCTTTTTTTATTCATGAAAATTCTCTATAAAAAAATTAGCTAGAATAGCTTCGACCTTGTCCACTGATAGTGACAGAACGAAATCCGGATAAATACCAATACCAAGTACGGGTAGAAGAATAGAGATCAAAACAAATAATTCCCGTGGTCCAGAATCAAAAAAATAAGAGTTTACGCCATTAAATAGCTTGTACCCATAAAACATTTGCCGTAACATAGATAATGAATAAATAGGAGTTAATATCATTCCAATTGCCATTACAAAAGTAATCAGTATTTTTGCTATTAAAAAATATTTTTGGCTAGTAATTATTCCAAAAAATACTATCAATTCCGCAACAAAACCACTCATGCCCGGTAATGCAAGGGAAGCCATTGATAAGATACTAAATAGCGTGAATATCTTTGGAATTGGTATAGCCAGTCCGCCCATTTCGTCGAGATAACCATGACGTATTCTATCATAACTCGTTCCTGCTAAGAAAAAAAGTGCAGCGCTAATAAACCCATGAGAAATTATTTGTAAAATGGCTCCGCTGAGTCCTGTATCAGTTATCGAGCCAATTCCTATAATTATGAAACCCATATGAGATACAGAGGAATAGGCGATTCTTTTTTTTAAATTGCGTTGGCCAGGAGATGTTAAAGCTGCATAAATTATTTGCATTGTACCTACTATGATTAACCAGGGAGAAAATAGAGAATGAGCGTGTGGTAATAGTTCCATATTGATCCGAACCAAGCCATATGCTCCCATTTTTAATAAGATTCCGGCCAGAAGCATACAAGTACTGTAATGGGCCTCCCCATGGGTGTCTGGTAACCATGTATGTAAGGGTATAATCGGTGATTTGACAGCAAAAGCAATAAGAAATCCAATATAGAATAGTATTTCCAGTGCCACGGGATACGATCGATTCGCTAATATTTCCAAATTTAATGTCGGTTCATTGGAACCATATAAACCGATACCCAAAACTCCTATTAATAGAAAAACGGAACCTCCTGCAGTGTACAAAATAAACTTTGTAGCTGAATAAAGACGTTTCTTTCCACCCCATGCTGATAGAAGTAGATAAACAGGAATTAATTCGAATTCCCACATGATGAAAAAAAGTAAAAGGTCACGAGAAGCAAATGATCCTATTTGACCGCTATACATTGCTAACATCAGGAAATAGAATAATCGGGAATTCCGAGTAACAGGCCAAGCCGCTAACGTAGCTAAAGTGGTGATAAATCCCGTCAATAAAATGGGTCCTAGGGAAAGTCCATCTATTCCCAATCTCCAGTAAAAACCAAAAAAATTGATCCATTTATAATCCTCTGCGAGTTGTATTAATGGATCGTCCAATTCGAAATGATAACAGAAGGCATAGGTCGTTAGAAGGAGTTCTAGCACGCATATATATATAGTATACCCCCTAGTCACCTTATTTCCTCTATGAGGGAGAAAGAAAATGAAAAAACCCGTGGCTATCGGAAAAACTACAATTATTGTTAACCAAGGAAAAAAGTTCGTGGTAAAGGCAAGATACACTCGAACCAGACAAAACCGTGCTCGAAAAATAGAATATATATTCTTAAATTTTTTTTTTTATTTTTCGAGTACGGGTTTTTGTCGGTAATCAGTAAGTAAAAAAAATGTATTCAAAATAGATTCAAGTGGGGTTTTGGGGAACGTATCAATATCAATAAGCTAGACCCATGCTTCGAGTTGTTTCATGCCATAAATAAACTCGAACACTCAAGAAATCCGTTGGACAGGCGGATTCACATCTCTTACAACCAACACAATCCTCCGTTCTTGGAGCAGAAGCAATTTGTTTAGCTTTACATCCGTCCCAAGGTATCATTTCTAATACATCCGTGGGACATGCTCGGACACATTGAGTACACCCTATACATGTATCATAAATCTTTACTGAATGTGACATTGAATCTATCAATTTCTGAATTCATAAATTTTGATCTAGTAATTTTGGAAATGAATCATATATTGAAACACCAGATCAATCAACAATTTACCAGAATTTTGGAATCAATCCATTTCTGGATCAACTGATAAGAGGGAACAAAGATACTTTGATTTTTTACGTTTTCGCCAATATGATCGAGGTTAGGACGTATTATAGATGCTAATTCGAATTTATGAATATTCTGATTTTGAAATACTATTTTATTTATTCAACAAAGTCGATTGATTGATACGAATCGATTTTCTGTTACGATAAATTGACGAAACAATAGCTGATCCGATAGCTGCTTCAGCGGCTGCAATAGCTATAACAAAAATTGAGAAAATATCTCCTTTTAATTGTCTACTATCAAAAAAATCGGAAAATGTTACAAAATTTATATTAACCGCATTTAGTATAAGTTCAAGACACATTAGGGCCCGGACAATATTTCGGCTCGTGATCAATCCATAGATACCAATAGAAAATAAATAAGCACTCAAAATAAGTACATGCTCGAGCATCATTGACCAACTCCGTACCAATTTCGATTCATTTCAATATGAACAATAAGTCAAGTGATTTGATTGCTTATAATCTAACAAGTATAGAACAAAAGAATATATTGCTAATAGATCGAATCGATAAACTTCTATTTGATTTATACATGAAACGGTATTCAAATAGAATTGAAGGCAAATAGATGTGATAACACAGAAAAGTTGAATTTGGATTGCTGTTGCTAGTTATAAAGATTTTTTACTGACGAGCTACGGCAATTGCACCTATCAAAGCAACTAAAAGAATTATCGAAATGAGTTCAAATGGAAGAAAAAAGTCGGTTGATAAATGAATTCCAATTTGTTGACTATTACTTATCAAATCTTGCTCTATAATCTGGTTGGATCGTGTAGTCCAAATAATCCCGTACCACGACGTATCTAGAATAGTAGTGAGTAAGGACAAAAAAATACTTGTACAAACCAGAGAAGTAACTCCATCCCCAATAGTCCAAAGATTCAAATGAAAATTGTTGGAATAGTCTGAACCATTCATGAACATTACAGCAAATATGATTAAAACATTTACAGCTCCTACATAAATAAGGAGCTGTGCAGCAGCTACAAAAGGCGAATTTGATAGAATATAGAATAAGGATATACAAATAAGAACGAATCCCAATGAAAAGGCAGAATAAATCGGGTTGGTAAGTAATACCACTCCCAGACCTCCTAATATAAGACCCGATCCTAGAAAAACTAAAAGAAAATCATGTATTGGTCCAGCCAAATCCATTATATTAAAATAAGAGATAAATAAATCGAAATGTTTTTTCATGACCTTATTGAACCGACCAGGCAATTTTTTTTTATGAGGCATTCCCGATTGAATTGAATTCAAATCGAATAGGTGTGAATTGATGTGGGTACAATCAATTTCGTTCTTTTCTTTATTGGAAATGGCAGTTGGAAATTGAAAGTCTATATTTCGAAAAAAGAAAATTGTGGATATATTAACAGACTTTCAATACAAATTAATTTGTACTTCTAATAATCCAATCTATAGTTGGGATTTGTACCAAACAAAGAGAAAGACCTTATTCCTTTATACCAACACGGAACCCTAGTAATTTCCAATAATAAAGGGATTTACCCGTTTTTTCTTTGAGACGAATTCAAAACTGTTCGAATTGTAAAATCGTCAATTACTGACATTGGTAAACGACCTAAAGCAATTTGATTGTAATTCAATTCGTGACGGTCGTAAGTAGCAAGTTCATATTCTTCAGTCATTGATAAACAATTTGTTGGACAATACTCAACGCAGTTACCACAAAAAATACAAATTCCGAAATCAATACTGTAATTAAGCAATCGTTTCTTTCGAATATCAGTTTCCAATTTCCAATCAACAACAGGTAGATCTATAGGACATACACGAACACATACTTCACAAGCAATACATTTATCAAATTCAAAATGGATTCGACCGCGGAAACGCTCCGATGTTATTAATTTTTCATAAGGATATTGAATAGTTACAGGGAAACGATTTGCTTGGGATAAGGTAATCATGAAACTTTGACCAATGTACCTTGCAGCTCGTACTGTTTGTTGACCATAATTCCTGAACCCAGTTACCATAGGGAACATATGGGGAATATTTAGGAATAAATTTTTTTCTTTCTCTTGTTTGAGGTAAGCCGTGAATATAGTATCCCTTTTTTTTGTTTACAGTGAAAGGAGTTGGGAAGAGGTTGTTAATAATAGATTACCGAGAGAAATAGGTAAAAGAAATTTCCAGCCAAGATTTAATAATTGGTCCATTCTTAGTCTAGGTAAAGTCCATCTTGTTGTGATAGAAATGAACAAGAACAAATAAGTTTTAGCTAATGTAATAAAGATACCAATTGTCGTTCCAAAGATTCCATCCGCTTTATTTATTTCAAATAACTCAGGAACAAATATGTACGGAATTGAAAGATTCCAACCGCCCAAGTAAAGAACTGTTACAAATAATGAGGAAACTAATAAATTTAGATAGGAAGCAACGTAAAATAAACCAAATTTGATCCCCGAATATTCGGTTTGATAGCCTGCTACTAATTCTTCTTCTGCTTCTGGTAAATCAAAAGGTAATCTTTCGCATTCTGCTAGGGAAGAAATTAGAAAAACGATAAACCCTATAGGTTGACGCCACAAATTCCACCCCCAAAAACCATATTTTGATTGCGCCCCGACTATATCAACTGTACTTGAACTATTAGATAATCATAGTCGGTGATAACATTACTGTTCCCATCGCTATTCCAAAACCGTACATGAGATTTTCACCTCATACGGCTCCTCAGGGCCACAAATAAATGTAAGGACCGGGCAAGTATTCGTTATCTTGATATGGTTATAGCATAGATAGACTCGTGGAAGGTCCCCAATTATACCAATGGAATTCTGTCTGCTATAAGAATAAATCAAAAAGCATTTCTGAATTGATCTCATCCTTCCACTTTTTTGGGGTGAGTAATAACTTAATAAATCCTTCAATAAAATACTCTTTGTAGAAATATCTATTGATATTTCGAGCCATCATTTTTTTTTTCGATTACGAAAAAAAAATGAATTAGACATTACATTAGTTCATGAATCATGACACAATTTTTCTTTCTATGAAGATAGGAAAGAAATAAGAAAAAAAGCGCTTTTCTTTTTATTGTAATTTTGTTTTTTTTTTTTCTATTTTTTTTTGTTCCTCTTCTTCTTTCTGAGAAAAAGGGGGCCTCAAAAAAGTAAGGGATTTTTTCGTTCCTGATAGTAATTTCTTTAATTGGGGGATAGGAGCATACTCTGAATCGGAATTGTGGGGAGTACTGCCTGATCATTTCTACCAACTTAAAGCCCCAATTAGTATTCTTTTTATGTTATGCAGACGTATCTTTTTCGTTAATTTACATAATCTCCATTACTAATTCTTTGTGTGTATTTTAGTGTTCCTTATTATCCACCCATTTTTTTTTTTTTCAATCCCCCGTTCGTTAATATATGTATTGTAATACATTCAAACATATAGTGAAAACTCCATACGGTTGACTTTTGAGCCCGCTTCAAGCTAGGATGACCAATCAACTAATCTTGGGGGAAAGGGCATCTTCCACTTTTGTTTACTTTCACTTAACTCTTGTACATAGGAAATGAGACTCAATCTGCTTTTACTGCGAATTTAGAAGTTGTTTTCTTTCACTCATATATAACTATCTAATTTTTTTATTAACCTAAAGAATAAATAAATGAATAAAAAAAAAATGCGGATATCCATTCAATTTCTTTTTTTTTCTAGAAGGAAAGCTTCTATTTTAGCGAATCGCACGTAGAGATATTGATAAAACACATAAAGTTAATGGTATTTCATAACTAATCGATTGAGCTGCAGCTCGCAGACCACCTAAAAACGAATATTTATTATTTGATCCATATCCTGACATAAGAAGTCCAATAGGAGCAATACTTGAAACGGCAATCCATAAAAAAATACCAATATTGAGATCAGCCAAAACAAGGTGATAACTAAAAGGAATTACTGAATAACTTAGTAGAATTGATATGACTGCTATAGATGGTCCAATACTGAAGAAACGAGTATTTCCTCTAGCTGGAAGAAGATTCTCTTTGAAAAGTAGTTTTGTTCCATCTGCTAAAGCTTGAAGAATTCCGAAAGGGCTGGCGTATTCAGGGCCAATACGTTGTTGTATTCCTGCAGATATTTCTCTTTCTAACCACACAATTACTAGTACACCTATTGTGATTCCTAATACAAGAGTCAAAATAGGGGCAAACACCCGTATGGTCCCATAGAGCTCTTTTAAGGATTCCAATCGGGAAAAAGAATTAATATCTTGTACTTCTGTTGTATCAACTATCATTTCAACGATCAACTTCTCCCATAATGATATCTATACTACCTAGTATCGTCATAATATCCGCCAATTTCATTCTTTTAACTAACTGAGGAAGAATTTGCAAATTGATAAAACCCGGTGGGCGAATTTTCCACCGCCAAGGAAAACTACTTTGATCTCCTATCAGAAAAATTCCCAATTCTCCTTTTGGGGCTTCGACTCTCACATAAAGTTCTTGTTTCGGTAATTCAAAAGTAGGAGAAGGTTTTTTACTAATGAATCGATCTTCAAAATCATTCCATTCTGGATCGCTTTCTCTAGCAAAGCATCGGATTTCTAAATTCTCATAGGGCCCCCCCGGAATTCCTTCCAAAGCCTGTTGAATAATTTTTACGGATTCTGTCATTTCACCGATTCGGACTAAATAACGAGCTAATGAATCTCCTTCTTTTTGCCACTGGACTTCCCAATCAAATTCGTCGTAACACTCATAATGATCCACTTTACGAAGATCCCATTCTATTCCAGACGCTCGTAGCATTGGTCCTGATAAACCCCAATTTATTGCTTCTTCTCCACCAAAAATGCCTACTCCTTCAACTCGTTCTAAAAAGACAGGGTTTCGTGTAATAAGTTTTTGATATTCAACAACCCCCGTTAAAAAATAATCACAGAAATCCAAACATTTCTCTATCCAGCCATGGGGTAAATCGGCCGCTATCCCTCCGATACGAAAAAAATTATGCATCATTCTCATACCGGTGGCAGCTTCGAATAGATCATATACTAATTCTCTTTCTCTGAAAATATAGAAGAAGGGGGTCTGTGCACCAATATCGGCCATAAAAGGGCCGAGCCATAACAGATGAGAGGCTATACGACTCAACTCCAACATAATTACTCTGATATAGCTGGCCCTTTTAGGTACTTGAATATTTCCCAACTGTTCTGGTCCATTTACAGTTATTGCTTCTGTGAACATAGTAGCTAAATAATCCCAACGTGTTACATAAGGCAGATATTGTATAATTGTTCGGTTTTCCGCAATTTTTTCCATCCCTCTGTGTAAATAACCCAATATTGGTTCACAGTCAATAACATCTTCGCCATCGAGAGTAACGATGAGACGAAGAACACCATGCATTGATGGGTGGTGAGGTCCCATATTTACTCTCATAAGGTCTTTTCCTGTAGCTAGTATACTCATAGGTTTTTCCTCGATTCATTCTTACATGAATTGTTGAAAACAAAAAGAAGTTATCAAGATTCAAAATCTAATAAATCAAATAATTCAAAATTCTTTTTTTCAAATTAACGATTTTTTGACTCCCGGATATTCAACTGACTAATTAATTCTTTATAACGTACTCTATTTTTCTTTGACAAATAAGAAAGTAGCCGTTGGCGTTTTTCCAGAACTTTCCGTAAACCCCTCTGAGATAAATAGTCTTTTCTGTGCAATTCCAAATGGGAAGTAAGTCTTTGTATCTTATTAGTGAAACTTAATACTTGAAATTCAACAGACCCGCTGTTTTCTTTTTTTTTTTCTTGAAAAGTAACTGAGATGAATGAATTTTTTACCATAAAACGAAATCCTCTTTTCCCTTTCTTTTAATATGAAATTTACTGATCAGTAATAATAATGTTAGTCATTTGAATTGAATATACATAATCATCTTAAAGCCGTTATGAACTTCCGATAAAATCAATCAACAATCAATCCCATTTTCAATTTGATTAGGGATAAAAAAGGATGGTATATTTCTTCAAAAGAGAAAAAGCGAGACCTAAAAAAAAATTATGTAAATTCATTTATAGATCTAACCAATCCGTATGTCCTTAAAGTGGTATCCTGTATCATAATGGAATGTAAGACAAGGCATGTGTCCATCTCTTTGTTTTCATATACCGGGTATGGTACGTATGGTACGCGATGGATAAGAAAAACGTACTAGTAACAAATTTGCAATCGTGGATACATATGTATCCTTATCATACTGAAACGACTGCCATTATTGGTATTAAACCAATAGCGATTCATACAAACTAAATCTTCTAATCGATAATTGGGCCAAAGAAAGAACTTTAATTTAATTAGTTTCTTTTTCTCTCTAGCAAGATCTTTGCTTTTATCAAAAACGTGACCCCCCTTTTTTACGTTATTACAAAATACGGAATTTCTCTGAATACCATTTGGATTCTTCCAATTGAAACAAATCAGAGTTCTCAATTCTCTACGACGGTTAGGGAATAAAATATTTTCAGGAACAAGCAAATCATAATTCTTTTTGTCTCTATTTCCAGTCATTCTTTGATGTCTTGCAATGGATTCATAATTTTTTTTTTTATGAACATAGCTTTTTTCTCGGTATCTTTTAGTAATTTTGCGCTTATTCTTATGAACCAATGAAATACCTACGATTTGATATATAAAAAACTGTCCGTCGTTTTTTACAGACAGACGAAGCGGTTCGATAATAAATATTCCCCCTTTCACCAATTCTGTAAGAGTGAAATCCTTATGAATCATCAAAATATCCAGACCCATTTCTCCCCCTTGAATAGAGGATATAGCAATTTCTCTTGGATTTATCAGTCGAAGCAGGAGACAATAGATCTTGATATTATTTATTATTCTTTGATTTAAAAAAGAATCCCATCTCAACTGAAAATGCAAATACTTTTTTAGGAAGAAATAAAGTTCTGCTTCTGTGTTGTTCTTGTATTGTTTTTTCGTTCTACGTTTTTTGATGTCTGATCCCGAAGAATTTGCTTCAACATCTTTTTCTTGGTTTGAGAGAACTGACCCAAGACTTACTTGGTTTTGTGCATCTGATCGAGGATTCCCTTGGTCTGGGGGTTCTTTTTCTTCTTTACTTCTATTGTAAAATTCAAGAGAGTTTTTTTGATTCGATGATATAAAAAGATCTTCCTTTTTCTTTCGAGTTATTTTTTTATTCCCATTTTCAGTTCCATTAAAACTGAAAAGAAGTAATTTGATTGGTATGATCCACGGTTTTTTTTTATATGCATTAAAAAATAGCACTAATTCTCGGAAGAACCAAAGCTCCAGATTTGATATAGGACAACTTAGTATTGCTTCATTCATTCCCATCCAATCAAAAAAGAACTTTTTTTGATTGGATGGTTTAATTTCTTCATCTTCATGAATTGTAAGATAAAAAAGAACTTTCTTATTAATTTCATCAATTATTTGATACTTATCAGCCCCAATCTTAGTATTTTGATTCCTGTTGGTACCAATATCAACCCAGACTTCAATATCAACCTTATTTCTAAGACAAAAATCGAGAATTCTCCAATCAAAATATTTTCTATCCGAAAATTTATCCGTATCCATAATATCATCTTCTTCTAGATAATTATTAATAGGGATACCTCCCAACATATCAAATAATTTGCCTTCCCTTATGTTGGAATTAGAAAAGATTTCTTCTTTATTATTTACTTGGAATAATGATTTATGAATATACGAGTCTTTCTTATCTTCATAATTAATAGATTTATATGATAAAAGATCGTATCTATAGTGTTTTTTAAAATTATCTTTTTGATTCTGTAATGGATTCGCTTCAAAAAAAATTTGTTTGTCGGAATGAGTTAATCTATTTTTTTCATATGAATCCTTTTTGTTTAAATCTTTCTTTTGAGCCATACTGTGTTGATTGGCTCTATTTCGCCATTTTTGTGGTACTAATATAGGCCATCTTATCCGAGATAAATCGGATTGATATTGATAATGCCCCTTTAACCAGTTTTTCCATTGATTCATTTCAAAATTCAAAAAAGATTCATGTCTTAATTCGTAATGAAATATTCCTTGTTTTTTAAAATAATCTTTTATTTCCTTCTTAACAAAAAGGGATGTTCCGTCATATTGAAAGACAAATCTTAAATTATAAAAGTGAATAAGTTGGGTTTGTGATAATTTGTAAAATACATACGCTTGTGATTGTGAGAAAAAAGAGAAATCATAAGAAATCTTTGAATTCTTATTACTAACCTTAGAAAGTGATTTTTTTATAGTCGAAATAAAGTGAATTCCGTTTTTACTTGTTTTATTAATTCTTTCCTGATTTGTTTCATTATTGTGGATATTTTTCTCAATAATTTGGATTTTTTTGGGTGATTCAAAAAAAAAAATTGCATTGATTCTTGGAATATTGACAATAGCTAGAAAAAATTTTATGTATATCCTTTCAATGAAAAATTTTATAAAAAAATATGATTTACTGATTAATCGAGTATTTCTTTTTTTTAATATTTGCCAAATCTTTTTGGACGCTCCTAATATTTTAGGACGATAACTTGTTTTGTTCGAACTAATATTTATTTCGTAAGTTAGCAGTCTTTTTTTCTTTTCTTTTGTAATTTTTTCTATTTTCTTTTTTATTATGTTTGTTCGATTAGTCAGATCTTTTATTTTTTTTTCGGGCAGTGCTAAATTTGTCCAATTCATAGATCGAATTTGAATGGACGATTTGTGAATAATCTGATTACTCATTATCAAATCTTTTTTATCTTCTTTATCTTCACCGAATTCATCTATTTCTCGCAATCTAAATAATGGAATTTGGTTTGTTTTTGAAAGTTCTTTTACTCTTCCTTTTACTTTTAGTAATAGAATTCTTTTGATGACCCATCTTTTTGTTTCTTTTGCGATTTGTTGAAAAATTTTTGTTCTTTCTTTTAAAACTCTTAAAGACTTTGTTTTCAATTGTCTAATTTTTTTTTTTAGTTCTTTGAAAATGGGTTTAAAAAACGAAGGTCTTTTTAGGGGAGGACCAAAAGGCAATTCCGCTTCCATTCCCCAAACTGTTAAAAAACAAAAATCGTTATTTTTTTGTCCCCTTTTTTTTTTCATTGCATCTTTATGAGGGAATTGTAGCTTAGATTTGTGCCAGGGTTTCAGGCAAAAAGGAAATAGGATCTTTATCTGAATACCCTCTGTTAACCAGTTTTTCGGAAATTCTCGTTCGGATAATTGAACACCATTATGGGTGCATTTTACATACATTTCCCTATTCCAATCCTTTAAATCCTCGGACCATTCGGGAATTTGAAATAATAGCATGCGAGCAATATTTTTAGCTATTATCAGTGAAGGTAATATAATATATTTTCTAAGAATTGTTTGAGTTAATAATACAAAACTTCTGAGTACTTGAGCAAAAAAAAATGTATTCCAGATTTCTGCTATGGGTATCTCTGTTTTTTCTTTTCTTTTGTATTTTTCTCTTTTGTCCTCCTCTTGGTTATCCAATTTTTTTTGCTTTTCAATTTTAGAATCAGAAAGTTTTTGGTCTTTTTGTTTCCACATCCAATTTTTAAAAATTACTTTCATCAGTTCGGAAATATCAAAAGAAAAAGGTTTGTCTAGCCTGTCAAAAAAAAGCGGGGAATGCACATTTGCTTGAAACAGTTTCCAAGTAATAGTTTTCCGTCTTTTTCCGCGCATGGAGCCTTTGATTAGACCTCGACGAAAATCCGATTCTTGTGAATAATGGGTCAAATTCACTTTCTTTGCTTGCTTAGGACTCTTAGTATATTTGGTATTAATATACGTAGAGGTATTTGGCTTTGGCTGGTTATCAGTAAAAATAACTACATGTTTGAACTTTCTTGAACGAATTGCCCCGGCTACAGTTTCGCCCCTGTTTTTCTTTTTTTGTCCTAAACCGGTAATTGAGTTGTATGACCAGCGAGGAACTTTTTTACTAATTTCTTTTATTCCAATAGAGTTTTTTCTAATTCTTTGGTTGTTGGGATCCGTTATAACTACATCGAATAAAATTTTTAAAATTAGTATTCGATCTTCTGAATCAATTTTTTCTTGTGTGTGTTCTG